CACCGGGAGCTCTTAATCTTAACAATATTTATGTTATGAAAAAATATGAAAATAAAAAAATCTTGTTTTTTTATTTGAAAAAAAAAAGAAACTTTGGGATTGCTAAATAACAAACGAAATAAATATATAAAGCAACGGAGCCATCATAGTATTTTTGAACTACTCCAAAAAGAAGGGTGGTTATTGGATCATTTACCAACCTGAGTCTGATAGACCCTATATTTATTTATTTAAAATTTTTTCCATGTAAGTAAGGTAAAAAAAAAAGTGAATTCCATTATAGAGCCGTATGCAATGCGCAAAAGAAGATGCCTGTACGGTTGTTCAATTATATCTTTTTTTATTATTATTCTTTATCTCTTCACCTTTCATTATGCGAGATAGAATAAACATTTATTATGTTATATCATCAGGGTAATGATCCACCAACCTGCTGCCTCTTTTTATGAGGCACAGACGGGAGAATTTATCTTGGAAGCGGAAGAACTACTGAAGCTGCGCGAAACCCTCACAAGGGTTTATGCACAAAGGACAGGCAAACCCTTATGGGTTGTATCCGAAGACATGGAAAGAGATGTTTTTATGTCAGCAATAGAAGCCCAAGCTCATGGAATTGTTGATCTTGTAGCGACTGAATAAAAAAGAAAAAATAACAAGGATTTCACACGAATTCGTTATTTGAGATTTTATCTTCTTACCGGATTTAATATTCTATTATTTAATATTCTATTAATTAATCTCATTAATCTATTAATATAGAAATAAAATAATTCATAAGCATCCGGTTAAGATCGATCTAAACCAACCCATTATGTATATGATTCAACATGCCAACTATTAAACAACTTATTAGAAACACAAGACAGCCAATCAGAAATGTCACGAAATCCCCCGCTCTTGGGGGATGTCCTCAACGACGAGGAACATGTACTAGGGTGTATGTGCGACTCGTTCAGATCATGGGCTAGGACAAAAGAAAGAAAACAATTGATCCAGTATCAACGATCAGTACCAGTGAATAGGATAGAATGGAAGAACTCCAGTCAATATCTAAAAATAAAAAAGATCTATCCTTCTATTATGGTATCAAATGTATGGTTTCCGTTGGTGCAAATCCAATCACCTCAATTTTAAAATTTTAAATTTAAGATGAGAAAGAATTCTCCATTGATAGCAAATGGTATCCATTAAGCAGGGGAAATCCTATTTTAAAAAGCAGAAAAATTCTGCCTTACTCTTGCAAGAACGGACTAACAGGGTCAGCTACCCAGCTAATCTTCATAATTAAATATCGTTACTGTATAAGTGGATCTCGTTGTGAAAGACCTAGTACTGGATAATTATGGGTAGAGCCAAAGAGTTTGAACTGTACAAGTTAACAATAACATTGATTAAATGAAAGAAAGAAGGGCTCCGGTGTATAGAGAAGACCTCACCGTTTAAGAAGTAACCATAGAAACGATGGAACCCACTATATCCATTTATATTTATTACTTCTTTATTTACTATGTGTTTTTAATACCTAGTATCAATACAATTTTTTTTTATAGGTGAAATGCATAGAAAAAAAGAAAAAATCGTGGTCGGGAAGGTTATAATAGCAAAAGCCATTGGAATTTTTATTTTATACATTGGAAGAATCCGTTTTGTTATTAATAGACTAGGACACGGGAAGAGAATAACTGAAAGAAAGGAAATCGATTAGTTATTCATCAAAGTTTCATTTATTCAATGACCAGAATTAAACGAGGGTATATAGCTCGAAGACGTAGAACAAAAATCCGTTTATTTGCATCAACCTTTCGAGGGGCTCATTCAAGACTTACTCGTACTATTACTCAACAGAAAATAAGAGCCTTGGTTTCGGCTCATCGGGATAGAGGTAGACAAAAGAGAGATTTTCGTCGTTTGTGGATCACTCGGATAAATGCAGTAATTCGCGAGAATAAAGTATACTTTTGTTATAGCAAATTAATACACAATCTGTACAAGAGACAGTTGCTTCTTAATCGTAAAATACTTGCACAAATAGCTATATTAAATAAGAGTTGTCTTTATATGATTTCCAATGAGATCATAAAATAAAGAGATTGGAAGGAATCCGTTGGAATAGTTTAAATGGAGTTCCCTGGAGAATGAACTCTGGGAAGGTAGAGTAGAAATTAGTATGATAAAATATGATAAAGTCATCAAAATGAAGAAACACGTTCAATAAAAAATATTTATTCTTCTCCAATTTTTTTTTTTTTCTTACGAGTTGACTCGCTTCTTTCAAATTGTTTCTCATTATTAAGAAAAGGTAACAGAGATAAAATACGAGCTTGTTTTATAGCAATAGTAATTAATCGTTGTTGTTTTAAGGTCAACCTATTTACCCGTCTAGATAATATTTTTCCTTGTTCGCTAATAAATCGACTAATTAAACTCATGTTTCTATAATCAATTCGATCCCCCGATTGGATCGGAGGCAAACGCCTACGAAAAGATCGCTTGGATTTAAGAAGGATTCGCTTGGATTTATCCATGGTTTGTTTATTCCTTATCCTGAAAATCCCAATCCTATTTCTTAATTCTACATCATGTTTGATCCGATCGAAATAGGATTGGATTTGTTTATATTTAAATAAATATATGTTATATATAATATGTAATTTTTCATCTTCCTTGGAAGACTGACACACGAGCGGTCGGTTCGATCTATTTCTTTATCTCCCCATGAATCGTATGTTTGTAACAACAGGGACAGAATTTTCTCAATTCCAATCGACCAGGCGTATTGTGCCGATTCTTTTGAGTAATATATCTGGAAATGCCCCTTGATTCCTTATTAACACGATTTCGAAGACAACTGGTACATTCCAAAATAACTGTTACTCGGACATCTTTACCCTTGGCCATGAACCTCCTTTGGTTTATGATTCACTCAATTCTTTAATTTTCCGATCCGAAGCAAGGAAGAATAAAGGAAAAAAAAAAAAAAATAGAAGCAGGTAACTCGAAATCAAATTATAAAAGAAAGATTTCGTTGCAATCAATATAGTAATAATAAGTAATATAATGATTTCTAACTATATTTATAATTAAGAATTGCCGTACAGTATTTTCAGTTAAGTATCTTGTATGATATTGTTGCCCCAACCATCACATTGTTCATTTCCACTCTATTATTAATATTAATTTAATTTGAGCCTGGGCCCGAGTTCATAGTTTCACTGAGGGCGAAACCGCTTTTTCTTTGTTTTTTTTTAGAATAAGTTATTCTAAAAAAAAAACAAAGAAAAAAAGAAGGCAAGGGTAGGGATTAGTTACAGAGATTTGATTGTATCTCTAATCTTCTTCCCCCTTCTCATATCAATAACTAAAATGAAAAAAAGGGGAATATCAACGCATCCGGAAAAAAACGATTGATCTCTATCAATAAACCTGCCAAAGACCCGAACCATAAAGCACTTACTACCGGTGCCACGGAGAGATATGTTTTTAGATCTCGCATTTTAAAAACTCCTCTTTCTTTATTCGTTATTGTAATTTTATTGTAATTTGTAATACATAATGGTAATACATATATGACCAGATGTGTATATGTAGTTAATGACTGACCGCCTGTATTTGTACGCGGAGTCCCTAATTAAAATTAAAATGTACAAAATAGATATTTCTACCTGAAATTACTAAAAAATATTAATTTTTTATGGTAGGTTTCATATTTATTTCATACTTTATATAATATAAGTCTTTTAATATATTATATGTTTGTTATATGATATATGAGACCAAAAAGAAGAAATGAAAAGAGAATTTTTGTATATCAATGGAGGAAGTAAAGATGTGGAAAACAAGACAGGGATTCTCTACAATGACACTGTAGACCAATTGAAAGGGATGTAGCGCAGCTTGGTAGCGCGTTTGTTTTGGGTACAAAATGTCACGGGTTCAAATCCTGTCATCCCTACCTATTACTTATCTTATGAGCAGTAACGAGGGATCAATTGAGATAAATTGGACATACATAATAAATCTTTAATTTTATGATATATATGCAAGATGAATTGGGGTCACAAAATCTTTATCTTTATTGTGATAATGATAATAAGGCGCTCTTAGTTCAGTTCGGTAGAACGTGGGTCTCCAAAACCCGATGTCGTAGGTTCAAATCCTACAGAGCGTGATTCTGTGTTCTTGTTAATCGCGTTAGGTCGAAAATTACACTTAAATAATTGAACAGCAATCTAAATTTGACCTCCCGCGGATTAAAGGAAGTAGGAGGTCAATCAAAAAAGAGATGTTAATTAATCAAAGGTCCAACTGATCACCACGTCTGTATTGTAAATATGCAGTTACGAATAATCCGGCCAAAGTAATAGGAATTAGACCTAAGACGATTCCAAATAGAAAAACTTCAATCATTTCAATTTGTTTGAAAGGGGAAAGGGGAGGTAATATTTATCCTTAAATATTAATCTGTATTGACTATAAATCTCAATGACCAAGAATTGGAAATTGATACGTTAAGTAACTGTAGAAGATATGAACTGCCATAGAAAGATTTTTTTATGAATTGTTCATTTAATTAATTTCAAATAAGTCGTATCTTGCTCAGACCGATAAATAGAGCTGAGGTGATAGTCAAAGCTGCTAGTAGAAAACCAAAATAACTAGTTATAGTAGGCATGAAAAGGCTAAATGAAATATGTTCTTTTTATACATATGTTTATAAAGCACTTCCCTAAGTTTCAATTTTTGAAAGATACGAGGATAAGCAAAAATACCAACCAATTGAAAGAATAAATTCAATTGAAAATGTTTGATTCATCTATTATTATAGACGATACTAACAAAAATAGAGTAACATAAGTAAGAAATAAATTCATCATTTGTGACATTTACCCATGTCGCACTTTTGAATCAACAGATTCATCGGTCAACTCTGGAGTTGACTAAACTAATATATGTATATAACTAATACATGTATATATATATAGAATATTTAAATTAAATTT